GCTAGTGTAGCTTAATTAAAGCATAACACTGAAGATGTTAAGATGAGCCCTAAAAAGCTCCACAAGCACAAAGGCTTGGTCCTGGCTTTACTATCAGCTTTAGCTAAACTTACACATGCAAGTATCCGCACCCCCGTGAGGATGCCCTATAGTTCCCCTCCCGGGAACTGGGAGCTGGTATCAGGCACAGATATCTGGCCCACGACACCTTGCTTAGCCACACCCCCAAGGGTACTCAGCAGTGATAGACCTTAAGCCATGAGTGAAAACTTGACTCAGTTAAAGCTAAGAGGGCCGGTAAAACTCGTGCCAGCCACCGCGGTTATACGAGAGGCCCAAGTTGATAGACATCGGCGTAAAGCGTGGTTAAGGACTCAACAACTAAAGCCGAATACCCCCCCAGCTGTTATACGCCCGCGGGGAATTAGAAGCACAATCACGAAAGTAGCTTTATTATACCTGAACCCACGAAAGCTAAGGCACAAACTGGGATTAGATACCCCACTATGCTTAGCCCTAAAATTTGACAACTAAATACACCCGTTGTCCGCCCGGGAACTACGAGCGAAAGCTTAAAACCCAAAGGACTTGGCGGTGCTTTAGACCCCCCTAGAGGAGCCTGTTCTAGAACCGATAATCCCCGTTCAACCTCACCCCCTCTTGCTCTTTTCCGCCTATATACCGCCGTCGCAAGCTTACCCTCTGAGGGACCAATAGTAAGCTCAATCGGCATTGCCCAGTACGTCAGGTCGAGGTGTAGCGAATGAGGGGGGAAGAAATGGGCTACATTCCCTATTTCAGGGAATTACGGATAATCCTATGCTGAAACGCATATTTGAAGGTGGATTTAGTAGTAAGCATGAAAGTAGAGTGTTCCGCTGAACCTGGCTCTGAAGCGCGCACACACCGCCCGTCACTCTCCCCGAGAATTGGAAATGCCCTTAATTAAAAAGTCACAGCACTAGAGGGGAGGCAAGTCGTAACATGGTAAGTGTACCGGAAGGTGTACTTGGTCAACACAGGGTATAGCTAAACCAAGTAAAGCATCCCCCTTACAATGAGAAGACATCCGTGCAACCCGGATTACCCTGACGCCCATTAGCTAGCCCCTCAACTAGAAATATCAACCCATCATAAATTAAACCATAATTCCCCTTACTCAAACTAACCAAAACATTCTCCCCCCTTAGTATGGGCGACAGAAAAGGGACATGAGGAGCAATAGAGAAAGTACCGCAAGGGAACGCTGAAAGAGAAATGAAATAAACCAGTAAAGCCTATAAAAGCAGAGATTTCCCCTCGTACCTTTTGCATCATGATCTAGCCAGTAAATCTTAAGCAAAGAGCGCTTTAGTTTAATACCCCGAAACTATGGTGAGCTACTCCGGGACAGCCTATAATAGGGCCAATCCGTCTCTGTGGCAAAAGAGTGGAAAGAGCCCCGAGTAGTGGTGACAGACCTATCGAACCTAGTTATAGCTGGTTGCCTGAGAAATGGATAGGAGTTCAGCCTCATGGCTTCTACCCTTAAAACCTTATTAATTTATACCAAGAGAACAAAGGAAACCATGAGAGTTAATCAAAGGAGGCCCAGCTCCTTTGATAAAAGACACAACTTTAGCAGGAGGGTACAGATCATATTTTCTTCAAGGCTCAGTGTCCTGGTGGGCCTAAGAGCAGCCATCCATTCAAAAAGCGTTAAAGCTCAAACACATCAGCCTCCCCTGTAATAACGATAATAACATCTTAACCCCCTAAACCCTATCAGGCCGTTCCATACCCCTATGGAAGTGATAATGCTAGAATGAGTAATAAGAGAGTGAGCCTCTCTCCCCGCACACGTGTACCTCGACCCGGACTAACCGTCGAAATTTAACGGCCCCTACAAAAGAGGAAAATGATTTTAAAAACAGATAACAAGACAAACACTCAACCGCTAAACCACCGTTAACCCTACACTGGAGTGCCCCCCGGGAAAGACTAAAAGAAAAAGAAGGAACTCGGCAAACACCTAGAGCCTCGCCTGTTTACCAAAAACACCGCCTCTTGCAAAATTAATGAATAAGAGGTCCCGCCTGCCCTGTGACCAGCGTGTTTAACGGCCGCGGTATCCTGACCGTGCGAAGGTAGCGCAATCAATTGCTCTTTAAATGGGGGCCTGTATGAATGGCGTAACGAGGGCTCAACTGTCTCCTTTTTCAGGTCAATGAAATTGATCTCCCCGTGCAGAAGCGGGGATAATACCATAAGACGAGAAGACCCTATGGAGCTTTAGACACCAAGGCAGACCAGGTTCATCACCCCTATTTAAAGGGTAAAACTTTTTGGCCCCTGCCCTAATGTCTTCGGTTGGGGCGACCCCGGGGGAAAAAAAAGCCCCCGTGCGGAACGAGGATCTAATTCTCCTAACTAAGAGTCTCCACTCTAATAATCAGAACTTCTGACTTAACTGATCCGGCAATGCCGATCAACGGACCAAGTTACCCTAGGGATAACAGCGCAATCCTCTTTTAGAGTCCATATCGACAAGGGGGTTTACGACCTCGATGTTGGATCAGGACATCCTAATGGCGCAGCCGCTATTAAGGGTTCGTTTGTTCAACGACTAACGTCCTACGTGATCTGAGTTCAGACCGGAGCAATCCAGGTCGGTTTCTATCTATGTAATGATCTTTTCTAGTACGAAAGGACCGAAAAGAGGGGGCCTCTGCTACAGGCACGCCCCACCCCCAACTAATGAATACAACTAAATTAGAGAAGGGGGCATACCTCACCCATGTCTGAGAAAATGACAGGTTAAGGTAGCAGAGCTTGGCCATGCAAAAGACCTAAGCCCTTTGGACAGAGGTTCAAATCCTCTCCTTAACTATGATATCCCTACTTATTACCCATATTATTAATCCCCTCGCATTTATCGTGCCTGTCCTTTTAGCCGTCGCCTTCCTCACCCTCCTTGAACGGAAGGTCCTCGGCTACATGCAACTCCGGAAGGGCCCTAACATCGTTGGGCCCTATGGGCTCCTTCAACCCATCGCCGATGGTGTGAAACTCTTCATCAAAGAACCTGTCCGGCCATCCACATCCTCCCCAGTATTGTTTCTAGTGGCTCCCATGCTTGCCCTCACTCTTGCCCTAACCCTCTGAGCCCCTATGCCTCTTCCACACCCTGTTGTAGATCTCAACCTAGGAATTCTTTTTATCCTCGCACTATCTAGTCTTGCTGTATATTCTATTTTAGGCTCTGGTTGGGCATCCAACTCCAAATACGCTCTCATCGGTGCTCTCCGAGCTGTCGCCCAAACCATCTCGTATGAGGTCAGCCTAGGACTTATTCTCCTAAATATCATTATCTTTGCTGGGGGCTTCTCACTTCAAACGTTTAATGTTGCCCAGGAGGCTGTCTGACTGATCCTACCGGCCTGGCCTTTAGCTGCAATGTGATATATCTCAACACTAGCAGAGACCAACCGAGCGCCATTTGATCTTACAGAGGGTGAGTCTGAGCTAGTTTCGGGCTTCAATGTTGAGTACGCCGGAGGCCCTTTCGCTTTATTCTTTTTAGCTGAATACGCCAACATTCTTCTTATAAACACCCTCTCTGCTACTCTTTTCTTAGGTGCCCTGCATATCCCGGCCATCCCCGAACTTACCTCAGTCAACTTAATAATTAAAGCAGCCTTCCTCTCAGTTGTATTTCTATGAGTACGTGCATCTTACCCTCGCTTCCGCTACGACCAACTTATGCATCTCATCTGAAAAAATTTCCTCCCCCTCACACTTGCTTTGGTCATCTGACATCTGGCCCTCCCCATCGCGTTTGCGGGCCTTCCACCCCAGATTTAGTAAGGAGTTGTGCCTGAGTTTAAAGGACCACTTTGATAGAGTGAATTACGGGGGTTAAAATCCCCCCGACTCCTTAGAAAGAAGGGACTTGAACCCTGCCCGGAGAAATCAAAACTCTCAGTGCTTCCACTACACCACTTCCTATCAAGGTCAGCTAATTTAAGCTCCTGGGCCCATACCCCAAGCATGATGGTTAAAGTCCATCCTTTGATAATGAACCCTTACATCTTGACTACTTTAGTCTTCGCATTGGGACTTGGCACTACCACCACTTTCGCAAGCTCCCATTGACTTCTCGCCTGAATGGGGTTGGAAATTAACACTTTAGCTATTATCCCTCTCATAGCCCAACACCATCACCCTCGAGCCGTAGAGGCTTCCACAAAATATTTCCTCACCCAAGCTACAGCGGCTGCCATACTCCTTTTTTCGGCTACTACTAATGCCTGGCTAACAGGACAATGGGACATCTTACAGATATCTCATCCCCTCCCAGTTACGATAGCCACCCTTGCCCTTGCCCTTAAAATTGGACTAGCCCCGCTTCACTCATGGCTCCCCGAAGTACTCCAGGGCCTTGACCTAACTACGGGCCTCATCCTGTCTACATGACAGAAGCTAGCCCCGTTCGCCTTACTCCTGCAAATCCAACCAGTGAACTCCCCTCTAATCATTACCCTGGGCCTTGCTTCTACATTAGTTGGGGGCTGAGGCGGCTTAAATCAAACCCAACTTCGAAAAATTTTAGCCTACTCGTCGATTGCACACCTTGGCTGAATAATCTTAGTTCTCCAGTTTTCTCCTTCCCTTACCCTCTTATCCCTTCTTACCTACTTCGTGATGACTTTTTCAATGTTCCTTATTTTCAAATTAAACAAGGCTACGAACGTGAACTCACTAGCAACATCATGAGCTAAGGCACCTGCCCTGACCTCCCTCACCCCCCTCGTACTTCTTTCCCTGGGCGGTTTGCCTCCCCTGACCGGATTTATACCCAAGTGGCTTATTCTCCAAGAGCTAGCTAGCCAAAGCCTTCCTGCAGTCGCCACCCTAGCAGCCCTCTCAGCACTTCTAAGCCTTTACTTCTACCTCCGCCTATCCTACGCAATAACTTTAACTATATCCCCCAATAATATTTCAGGTGCCACCCCTTGACGCCTCCCACAAACCCAACTTACTCTCCCACTCGCTACCTCAACAATCGCTGCCCTTTCCCTCCTTCCTTTAACCCCTGCGGCCATAGCTCTTTTGAAATTTTAGAGGGACTTAGGTTAACATTTAGATCGAGGGCCTTCAAAGCCCCAGGCGGGAGTGAAAATCTCCCAGACCCTGTAAGACTTGCGGGACTTTATCCCACATCTTATGCATGCAAAGCATACGCTTTAATTAAGCTAAAACCTTTTCTAGGTGGGCAGGCCTTGATCCTACAAACTCTTAGTTAACAGCTAAACGCTCAAACCGGCGAGCATCCACCTAGCTTCCCCCGCCGCCTACCGGGAAAAGGCGGGGGAAGCCCCGGCAGGGGCTAACCTGCTCCTTCAGATTTGCAATCTGACGCGCAAACACCTCGGGGCTCTGGTAGAAAGAGGAATTTAACCTCTGTTCGTGGGGCTACAATCCACCGCCTAGTTCTCAGCCATCCTACCTGTGGCAATTACACGTTGATTTTTCTCGACCAATCACAAAGATATCGGCACCCTTTATTTAGTATTCGGAGCCTGAGCAGGCATAGTGGGCACGGCCCTAAGCCTGCTAATCCGAGCAGAACTCAGCCAACCCGGCGCTCTGCTTGGTGATGACCAGATCTATAATGTTATCGTTACTGCACATGCCTTTGTAATGATTTTCTTTATAGTAATACCAATTTTAATCGGTGGCTTCGGAAACTGATTAGTTCCGCTAATGATCGGGGCGCCCGATATGGCATTCCCCCGGATAAATAATATGAGCTTCTGGCTTTTACCCCCTTCTTTCCTACTCCTCTTAGCCTCATCAGGCGTCGAGGCCGGGGCTGGAACAGGATGAACAGTTTACCCTCCTCTGGCAGGAAACCTCGCCCATGCAGGTGCATCTGTTGATCTGACTATCTTTTCACTTCACTTAGCCGGAATCTCCTCAATTTTAGGAGCAATTAACTTCATCACAACAATTATTAACATGAAGCCTCCTGCAACTTCGCAATACCAAACACCTCTGTTTGTATGATCCGTACTTATTACAGCTGTTCTACTTCTTCTTTCACTTCCTGTCCTTGCGGCGGGCATCACCATGCTCCTCACGGATCGGAATCTGAATACCACCTTCTTTGACCCATCTGGAGGAGGTGACCCTATTCTTTACCAACATCTATTCTGATTCTTCGGACACCCCGAAGTATATATTCTTATCCTCCCTGGTTTTGGCATGATCTCCCACATCGTTGCCTACTATGCAGGCAAAAAAGAACCTTTCGGCTATATGGGAATGGTATGAGCAATAATGGCAATTGGCCTATTAGGTTTTATTGTATGAGCTCACCACATGTTCACCGTCGGAATGGATGTCGACACGCGAGCATACTTTACCTCTGCTACCATGATCATCGCCATCCCTACCGGAGTTAAAGTCTTTAGCTGACTCGCTACTCTGCACGGGGGATCCATTAAATGAGATACTCCTCTATTATGGGCCCTGGGCTTTATCTTCCTATTTACAGTAGGGGGCCTAACAGGAATTGTTCTGGCCAACTCCTCCCTCGACATTGTTCTCCATGACACGTACTACGTAGTAGCCCACTTCCACTACGTCCTGTCCATAGGAGCCGTGTTCGCCATTATAGCTGCCTTCGTTCACTGATTCCCTTTATTTACTGGGTATTCACTTCACGATGTTTGAACAAAGATTCACTTTGGCGTAATGTTTGTCGGTGTAAATCTTACCTTCTTCCCTCAACACTTCCTAGGTCTGGCCGGAATGCCTCGTCGCTACTCAGACTACCCAGACGCCTACACCCTATGAAACACAGTTTCCTCAATCGGGTCTGCTATTTCCCTAGTAGCCGTGATCATATTCCTATTTATCATCTGAGAAGCATTTGCTGCCAAACGTGAAGTTGAAGCTGTAGCTCTGACAATGACTAACGTCGAATGACTCCATGGCTGCCCTCCTCCTTATCACACATTCGAGGAGCCAGCATTTGTTCAAGTACAATCAAAATAACCAGAAAGGGAGGAGTCGAACCCCCATAAATTGGTTTCAAGCCAACCACAAAACCGCTCTGTCACTTTCTTCTGAGACACTAGTAAAAATTCATTACGCCGCCTTGTCAGGGCTGATTTGCGGGTGCGAGTCCCGCGTGTTTCAAATAATTAATGGCACATCCTTCACAACTAGGTTTCCAAGACGCAGCCTCCCCGGTAATAGAAGAGCTCCTTCACTTCCATGACCACGCCCTGATAATTGTATTTATAATCAGCACGCTTGTACTTTACATTATTGTGGCTATGGTCTCCACTAGCCTTACCAACAAGTATATCCTCGACTCCCAAGAAATTGAGATCATCTGGACCATCCTCCCAGCCGTTGTCCTAATTCTTATTGCTCTCCCCTCCTTACGTATTCTGTATTTAATAGACGAAATTAACGACCCTCATCTTACAATTAAAGCCCTAGGCCACCAATGGTACTGAAGCTACGAATACACTGATTACGAAGAGCTAGGATTCGACTCCTACATGATCCCGACACAAGACTTAACTCCCGGCCAATTCCGACTACTGGAGACTGACCATCGTATAGTGGTCCCCTCTGAATCTCCTGTTCGGGTCTTAGTAACAGCAGAAGATGTCCTCCACTCTTGAGCAGTTCCTGCCCTGGGGGTAAAAATAGATGCTGTCCCCGGCCGTCTAAATCAGACAGCTTTTATTGCATCTCGCCCAGGTGTCTTCTACGGCCAATGCTCTGAAATCTGCGGTGCCAACCATAGCTTTATGCCTATTGTAGTTGAAGCCGTCCCCCTACAACACTTCGAAAACTGGTCTTCATTAATGCTCGAAGACGCCTCACTAAGAAGCTAAATAGGGCCTAGCGTTAGCCTTTTAAGCTAAAGATTGGTGACCCCCAACCACCCTTAGTGATATGCCCCAACTTGATCCTACGCCCTGGTTTCCTATTTTTATTTTCTCCTGAACTATCTTCCTGATGTTCCTCCCTCCGAAGCTAATAGCTCATACCTACCCAAATGAGCCTTCGGCACAAGAACAGAAGAAAAACAAAACCCCCGCTCTTGGCTGACCATGGCCATAAGCTTCTTCGATCAATTTATAAGCCCTGTATTTATAGGCATTCCTTTGATCGCTCTTGCAATTTCCCTACCTTGGGTGTTATTCCCTACCCCAACCTCCCGATGATTGACCAGCCGGGTTTTAACCCTACAGAGCTGATTCCTTAATCGATTTGCCCACCAATTAATAATACCTCTGAATACAGGGGGGCACAAGTGAGCTCTTGCCTTTGCATCTCTGATGGTCTTCCTCCTTACAATGAACTTACTAGGCCTCCTCCCATATACCTTCACCCCCACAACTCAACTGTCTCTAAACATAGGCCTGGCAGTCCCACTATGGCTCGCCACCGTAATTATTGGCCTACGAAAACAACCGACCGTATCACTTGGCCACCTACTACCTGAGGGCACACCCACGCTTTTAATTCCTGTTTTAATTATTATCGAGACAATTAGCCTCTTCATCCGCCCTCTCGCCCTGGGCGTGCGACTGACTGCTAACCTGACGGCGGGTCATCTTTTGATCCAACTAATCTCTACAGCCGCCTTTGTTCTCCTACCCCTAATGCCAACCGTGGCTCTCCTAACTACAGTCTTGCTCTTTTTACTTACCCTTTTGGAGGTTGCCGTAGCCATGATCCAGGCCTACGTCTTCGTGCTTTTACTAAGCCTTTATCTCCAAGAGAACGTTTAATGGCCCATCAAGCACACGCATATCATATAGTAGACCCAAGCCCTTGACCTCTAACAGGGGCCGTTGCTGCCCTTTTAGTCACGTCAGGCACTGCGATCTGATTCCACTATAATTCAGTTATCCTAATATCCCTCGGGATAATTTTATTATTATTAACCATGTACCAATGATGGCGGGATATCGTCCGGGAAGGGACCTTCCAAGGACATCACACACCACCCGTTCAGAAAGGTCTTCGTTATGGAATAATCCTTTTCATTACCTCAGAAGTATTCTTCTTCCTTGGGTTTTTCTGAGCTTTCTACCACTCAAGCCTCGCCCCAACCCCTGAATTAGGAGGTTGCTGACCCCCTACGGGAATTACCACCCTAGACCCATTTGAGGTTCCCCTGCTGAATACTGCTGTCCTCCTAGCCTCCGGCGTCACCGTTACCTGAGCTCATCACAGCATTATGGAGGGTGAACGAAAACAGGCCATCCACTCCCTAACCTTAACCATTCTCCTAGGCTTCTACTTCACATTCCTTCAAGGCATGGAGTACTACGAAGCCCCATTCACTATCGCCGATGGAGTTTATGGCTCCACATTCTTCGTTGCCACCGGATTCCACGGCCTTCATGTAATCATTGGCTCTACATTCTTAGCTGTTTGCCTTCTCCGACAAATTAATTATCACTTCACCTCTGAACACCATTTCGGATTTGAGGCTGCAGCCTGATACTGACACTTCGTAGACGTTGTTTGACTCTTCCTATACATCTCCATCTACTGATGAGGGTCATAATCTTTCTAGTATTAACGTAGTATAAGTGACTTCCAATCACCTGGTTTTGGTTAAAATCCAAAGAGAGATAATGAACCTAATTATAACTATTATTGTTATTACCAGCCTCCTTTCTGTTGTCCTCGCTATTGTTTCTTTCTGACTCCCCCAAATAATGCCTGACCACGAAAAGCTTTCCCCGTATGAGTGCGGTTTTGATCCTCTTGGCTCAGCCCGACTTCCTTTCTCCCTTCGATTCTTCCTCGTTGCCATTCTATTCCTCCTCTTTGACTTGGAAATCGCACTTCTTCTTCCCCTTCCATGGGGAGACCAATTACCCTCCCCAGTATTGACCTTTGTCTGAGCCTCCTCAGTTTTAGCCCTCCTCACTCTCGGCCTGATTTACGAGTGGCTTCAAGGAGGCCTCGAGTGAGCCGAGTAGGTCGTTAGTTTAAGTAAAACATTTGATTTCGGCTCAAAAACTTGTGGTTAATGTCCGCAACAACCTAATGACCCCTGTGCACTTCGCCTTTTCTGCAACCTTCCTCCTTGGCTTAACAGGCTTGGCGTTCCACCGAACTCACCTCCTCTCAGCCCTACTATGCTTAGAAGGCATGATGTTGTCCTTATTTATGGCACTCTCCTTGTGAACTTTAGAACTTAACTCAACTAACTTTTCAGCGGCCCCCATGCTACTCCTGGCTTTTTCAGCCTGCGAGGCCAGTGCAGGTCTCGCTCTGTTAGTTGCAACCGCCCGAACTCACGGCACAGATCGACTACAAAACCTAAATCTTCTGCAATGCTAAAGATCCTGATCCCTACCCTCATGCTTGTCCCCACAGCCTGGCTTACCCCTAAAAAGTGGCTTTGACCCGCAGCCCTGGCCCACAGCCTAGCCATTGCAGTAATCAGTCTCTCCTGGTTAAAGAATTTTTCGGAAGCAGGCTGAACTTCGTTGAATCTTTATATAGCCACAGATCCTCTATCGACTCCCCTCCTTGTACTTACCTGCTGACTCCTTCCATTAATAATTTTAGCCAGCCAAAACCACACGGCCCTTGAACCAATCAATCGCCAGCGAATGTACATCTCCCTCCTAACATCTCTTCAATTCTTTCTCATCCTCGCTTTTAGCGCAACCGAAATCATTATGTTTTACATTATGTTCGAGGCCACTTTGATCCCCACCTTGATTTTAATTACCCGTTGAGGGAATCAAGCAGAACGCCTCAATGCAGGCACTTACTTCCTATTTTACACCCTCGCAGGCTCCCTCCCACTTCTAGTTGCACTAATTCTCCTTCAGAATAGCCTGGGCACCCTCTCTCTCTTGACCCTACAATTCTCAGGCCCTATGCTTATACCCACCACTGCAGATAAACTATGGTGAGCTGGGTGTTTATTAGCATTCCTTGTGAAAATACCTCTGTACGGTGTTCACCTCTGGCTTCCAAAGGCACACGTTGAAGCCCCTGTTGCTGGCTCTATAATTCTTGCTGCCGTCCTACTTAAATTGGGGGGCTATGGTATGATACGAATACTGCTCGTGCTTGATCCCCTCACCAAAGAGCTTAGCTACCCATTTATTGTCTTGGCCCTCTGGGGAGTTATTATGACGGGGTCTATTTGCCTGCGACAAACAGACCTAAAATCCTTAATTGCTTACTCATCAGTCAGCCACATAGGACTAGTGATTGGGGGCATTCTAATTCAGACCCCCTGAGGATTTACAGGGGCCTTGATTCTAATAATTGCCCACGGCCTTACCTCCTCCGCCCTTTTCTGCTTAGCAAACACTAATTACGAACGGACTCATAGCCGAACTATAGTTCTGGCCCGAGGTTTGCAAATAGCCCTTCCATTAATAACTGCCTGATGATTCTTTGCAAGCCTAGCAAATCTTGCACTACCCCCCTTGCCTAACCTCATAGGCGAGCTGATAATCATCACCTCCCTTTTCAATTGGTCCTGGTGAACCCTTGCCCTGACAGGCACAGGCACACTAATTACTGCGGGCTACTCCCTTTATATGTTTCTCATGTCTCAACGAGGACCCCTCCCCGCCCACATCCTCGCCCTTGATCCTACCCACTCCCGAGAGCACCTCCTCATTTCTCTTCACCTCTTACCATTAATCCTCCTAATTCTTAAGCCGGAGCTTATTTGAGGCTGAACAGCCTGTAGGTATAGTTTAACTAAAACGTTAGATTGTGATTCTAAAAAGTAAAGGTTAAACCCCTTTTATCTGCCGAGAGAGGCTCGCCAGCAGTAAGAGCTGCTAACTCTTATGACCTTGGTTAGACCCCAAGGCTCACTCGCCGCTTCTAAAGGATAATAGCTCATCCGTTGGTCTTAGGAACCAAAAACTCTTGGTGCAACTCCAAGTAGCAGCTATGCACACTACCCCTATTGTTATGACTTCTTCTCTAATTATTATCTTCTCCCTCCTCCTGTACCCAGTCCTTACAACCCTCACCCCTCGGCATCTTCCCCCCTCCTGAGCACTCCTTCAGGTTAAAACAGCAGTTAAAGCGGCTTTCTTCATTAGTCTTCTCCCCCTAGCTTTATTTCTAAATGAAGGCGCTGAGGCCATCATCACCAACTGATCTTGAATAAATACAGGCACCTTCGATGTTAACATTAGCTTTAAATTTGACCACTACTCCATCATCTTTACGCCCGTTGCTCTTTACGTCACGTGATCTATTCTAGAATTTGCATCGTGGTACATGCACGCAGACCCCTATATAAACCGGTTCTTCAAGTACCTCCTCATCTTCCTGATCGCGATAATTATTTTAGTCACAGCAAACAACATATTCCAAATTTTTATCGGCTGAGAAGGGGTCGGAATCCTGTCCTTCCTTCTCATTGGCTGATGATACGGGCGGGCCGACGCCAACACAGCAGCGCTGCAAGCTGTACTTTACAATCGAGTGGGAGATATTGGCCTAATTTTTGCCATAGCATGAATTGCGGTCAACCTTAACTCGTGAGAAATGCAACAAATTTTTTCCGCTGCTGAAGGTTTTGATCTTACCTACCCACTAATTGGCTTGATTGTTGCCGCTACAGGGAAATCAGCCCAGTTTGGCCTACACCCATGACTCCCCTCAGCCATGGAAGGCCCAACGCCGGTATCTGCGCTCCTGCATTCTAGCACGATAGTTGTCGCAGGAATTTTCCTGCTCATTCGTATAAGCCCCCTTATGCAAGCCAACGAAACTGCTTTAACCATCTGCTTATGTTTAGGGGCCCTTACCACCCTATTCACCGCTACTTGTGCCCTCACCCAGAATGACATCAAGAAAATTGTCGCTTTCTCAACATCCAGCCAACTAGGACTAATAATAGTAACCATTGGCCTAGGACAACCCCAACTAGCCTTCCTTCATATTTGCACCCACGCTTTCTTCAAAGCTATGCTGTTTCTTTGCTCAGGCTCAATCATTCACAGCCTTAATGATGAGCAGGACATCCGGAAAATAGGGGGCATGCATCATCTTGCCCCTTTCACATCCTCCTGCCTTACTATTGGAAGCCTAGCCCTCACAGGGACTCCCTTCCTCGCTGGCTTCTTCTCTAAAGACGCCATCATCGAAGCCCTAAACACCTCATACCTTAACGCCTGGGCCCTCACTTTAACCCTCCTCGCAACATCCTTCACCGCAATCTACAGTTTACGAGTAGTCTTCTTCGTTTCCATGGGTCACCCCCGGTTTAACCCCCTCTCCCCTATTAACGAAAACAACCCCTCCGTCATTAACCCCATCAAACGTTTAGCCTGAGGAAGCATCCTCGCCGGCTTAATCCTCACCTCTAACATCACCCCTCTAAAAACACCAATTATATCTATACCCCCCCTTCTAAAACTAGCCGCTCTAATTGTTACGGTCCTGGGCCTACTTGTTGCCCTTGAGCTAGCCTCCCTAACCTCCAAACAGTTCAAGCCTACCCCTACCCTACCCCTTCACCACTTCTCTAACATGCTAGGCTTTTTTCCTATGGCTATCCACCGACTAACTCCCAAACTCACACTTTCTCTAGGTCAAGCCATCGCTGGCCAAATAATTGATCAGACCTGACTTGAAAAAACAGGCCCAAAAGCCGTTACCTCCTTAAATATCCCTATGGTTACCACTACAAGCAATGCCCAGAAAGGAAAAATCAAAGCTTACTTGACCCAGTTCCTCCTCACTCTTACCATTGCCGTCCTTTTACTTGCCCTCTAAACTGCCCGAAGCGTACCCCGACTTAACCCGCGGGTTAACTCAAGCACTACAAACAGAGTAAGCAAGAGGGCCCAAGCGCTTACCAATAACATTCCTCCTCCCCCACAGTACATTAATGCAACCCCTCCCATATCTGCCCGAAGCACCGACACCTCCTCAAGCTCATCAACAGGAACCCAGGAATGCTCATATCACCCGCCTCAGAACCACGCACAGGCAAGACCCACCACCACTAAGTACCCCGCCATGTATATGGCAACAGGCCGGCTACCCCAAGTCTCCGGGTAGGGCTCAGCGGCTAAAGCCGCTGAGTACGCAAACACGACTAGCATACCCCCTAAATAAATTAAAAATAAAACTAGTGACAAAAAAGGACCTCCATGGCCTACCAGCACACCACATCCGACCCCCGCTACCATGACCAAGCCTAAAGCAGCGAAATAGGGCGACGGATTTGAAGCAACCGCTACTAACCCAACTACTAAACCCATTAACAACAGAGACATAATATAAGTCATAAGTTCCCCCCAGGATTTTCACCAGGACCTATGGCTTGAAAAACCATCGTTGTCTTCAACTACAGGAACCTCTAATGGCTAGCCTACGAAAAACGCACCCCCTTCTTAAGATTGCTAACGACGCCCTAGTCGACCTGCCCGCCCCCTCCAATATTTCTGTCTGATGGAATTTTGGCTCACTGCTAGGATTATGTTTAGTCACTCAGATTTTAACAGGACTCTTCCTAGCTATGCACTACACCTCAGACATCGCTACTGCTTTCTCCTCCGTTGCCCACATCTGCCGAGACGTAAACTACGGCTGGCTCATCCGAAATGTTCATGCAAATGGAGCATCCTTCTTCTTCATCTGTATTTACTTCCACATCGGCCGAGGCCTGTACTATGGCTCTTATCTTTATAAAGAAACCTGAAACGTCGGAGTCGTCCTGTTGCTCCTTGTCATGATAACAGCCTTTGTAGGCTACGTTTTACCCTGAGGTCAAATGTCGTTCTGAGGTGCTACCGTTATTACCAACCTCCTTTCAGCCGTACCATACGTAGGGAATACTCTTGTTCAATGAATTTGAGGAGGGTTTTCGGTTGATAACGCAACCCTTACCCGCTTTTTCGCCTTCCACTTTTTACTTCCTTTCATCATCGCTGCCTTCACAGTTGTTCACCTCCTCTTCCTCCACGAGACAGGATCCAACAACCCCTTAGGGTTAAACTCAGATGCTGATAAAATCTCGTTCCACCCTTACTTCTCGTACAAAGACCTCCTCGGCTTTGCAGCAGTTCTTGTAGCCCTAACATCTTTAGCCCTGTTCTCGCCTAACATACTAGGCGACCCGGACAACTTCACCCCTGCAAACCCGCTGGTGACCCCTCCTCATATCAAACCCGAATGATATTTCCTCTTCGCCTACGCTATCCTTCGCTCTATTCCTAACAAACTTGGAGGAGTCCTAGCACTCCTTGCATCAATTCTAGTTTTAATAGTCGTCCCTCTTCTCCACACCTCTAAACAGCGTAGCCTTACCTTCCGCCCAGTTTCTCAATTCCTATTCTGGATACTAATTGCCGATGTCGCCATTCTCACCTGAATCGGAGGTATGCCAGTAGAACACCCATTTATTATTATTGGCCAGGTCGCCTCCGCCCTATACTTTTCATTATTCCTCATCTTTATACCTCTAGCAGGCTGATTAGAGAATAAAGCGCTCGGGTGGCATTGCACGAGTAGCTCAGCCTCAGAGCCCCGGTCTTGTAAACCGGCCGTCGGGGGTTAAAGTCCCCCCTCTTGCTCAAATTTGACTCCTGACCCCTTCAGAAAGGGCGGAATTCAACCGCCACCACCAACTCCCAAAGCTGGCATTCTACAAATTAAACTACCCTCTGACCTTAAGCTTCCTTGGTTTTCGCCCGTCCAAGCCTTCCACCATGTCGAAAGCTGCAGCGCCCGCCACAGCTCTAACATTATGCAATCTTATGCAACAGTATGCTGGAACGTAGCCTCCCTCCCATGTCATGAGGATGGACATTAGTATGCTCGTAATACATTTTATGATTACTGAGCATATTATCATGATCTAAAATCTCATATGTTTAACAATCATACATTTATATAGGACATAAAGCAAGTACAAGTTATGGACTTTCCAATGAACACATAGTATGATTAACAATCATAATATGATAATAAGACTATTGGTTTATCATTTACCTAACAAATAAGGCTTGGAGCAACTTATAAGTTTACCCAACAACCCTGCAAGTCAAAAGATTACCCAATAAGAACCTACCATCAGTTGGTATACGGACACACGTTTATTGATGGTCAGGGACAAGAATCGTGGGGGTTACACAACTGAACTATTCCTGGCATTTGGTTCCTACCTCAGGGGCATTAACTGCCTAATTCCATGCACTTTTATTGACGCTTGCATAAGTTAATGGTGGTAAACCCCCAGCGGGAGCACCCCCCATGCCGGGCACTCTTTCTACAGGACAGCTGGTATTCTTTTTTTATTTCCTTTCACTTTGCATTTCAGAGTGTAAACGCAAATTCTCGCCAAGGTTGAACATTTACTTTGAACTTGATAAAATGTTTGAACGGTGGAAAGGCTATATCTTAAGAATTTCATTTTGTGTTTTCAGGTGCATAAGACATGAATACTAATTCTATTTTTGACCTGATTTCAAAGTGAAAAATTCTCGCTAAACCCCCCCTACCCCCCCACACTCCTGAGATACCTATACTCCTGTAAACCCCCCGGAAACCAGGAAGATACCCATAATGTGTGTTTTTTAAAATAAAAGAAAAAATATTACACTATTATAATTTTGTAAC